CTGATCCGCATGGAACTCAAAAATACAGGCATTTGTGGGTTCAATGCGAAAATTGTTATGGATTAAATTATAAGAAATTTTTTAAATCAAAAATGAATCTTTGTGAACAATGTGGATTTCATTTGAAAATGAGTAGTTCAGATAGAATCGAACTTTCGATCGATCCGGGTACTTGGGAGCCTATGGATGAAGACATGGTCTCTCTGGATCCCATTGAATTTGATTCGGAGGAGGAGCCTTATACAAATCGTATCGACTCTTATCAAAGAAAGACAGGATTAACCGAGGCTGTTCAAACAGGCATAGGGCAACTAAACGGTATTAACGTAGCAATTGGGGTTATGGATTTTCAGTTTATGGGGGGTAGTATGGGATCCGTAGTTGGGGAGAAAATTACCCGTTTGATTGAATACGCTACTAAAGAATTTCTACCTCTTATTATAGTGTGTGCTTCCGGAGGGGCACGCATGCAAGAAGGAAGTTTGAGCTTGATGCAAATGGCTAAAATATCTTCTGCTTTATATGATTATCAATCAAATCAAAAGTTATTCTATGTACCAATCCTTACATCTCCTACTACTGGTGGGGTGACAGCTAGTTTTGGTATGTTGGGGGATATCATTATTGCCGAACCCAATGCCTATATTGCCTTTGCGGGTAAAAGAGTAATTGAACAAACATTGAATAAAACAGTACCCGAAGGTTCACAAGAGGCTGAGTATTTATTCGAGAAGGGCTTATTCGATCTAATTGTACCACGTAATCTTTTAAAAAGCGTTCTGAGTGAGTTATTTCAACTCCACAATTTCTTTCCTTTGAATCAAAATTAGAACATTAAGTTCAATTAATTTGAGCAAACAAGTAATTAGTTTATCGGAATCCAAGTCAAAATTAGACGAATGGGGTTTTCTTTGTTGACATAAGATCTAATTGTATAAAGCCCCTTTTTCTATATTCCTGCTTATTCATCAAGAAGCCCCTATCAACAAGATAAAAGATGAAATTCTTCTTTTCGTGAAATTAGTCAAATAAAAAAAAATCTCCTCTTCTCGTCATATATAATTAACATCTAGAAAATATAGAATTTTTTATCTTTCTATATCTTATGAGAATCCTATTTTGACTAAGAATCCATGCTGGATGGGATTCTAACAAACCCTTCAATATAATAATATAATTCATTTTTAAGAAACTTTTTGCTTAGTAAATGAAATTCGAAGACAAGAGCAAAAAATGAAGAAAAGAATAATAATAATATCTCATCCATATCCTTTCAAATCTTTCATGTAGAAAGATAAAAAACTACATTATATACTCACTTAGATAGATACTTAGATCTATACTTAATAGATATGAAAATAATTCCAATTTCTAATTCTAAAATTATAATAAGATATCTTTATATATAATAAGATATCTTTATATTATAAATAATAAATATAAAATAGAAATAATAATAACAGGTACAAATAGTAAATCGAGGTACCCATTCTATGACAACTCTTAACTTTCCCTCTGTTTTGGTGCCTTTAGTAGGCTTAGTATTTCCGGCAATCGCAATGGCTTCTTTATTTCTTCATGTTCAAAAAAGAAGGATTGTTTAGAGCCGATGGGACAAAATCTCATCTATTCTTTTTTTTTTTTTTTTTTAACTGACGCTTGTATCATAACACAGATATCCATTTAGCGAAATATGGTATAAGCGGCTTCCGCCGAAAAACTCTTATGTCTGCAGAAAATGCTAATAGGGGTAAATGGATTCTAGCTATTTTCAAATAGGCCCGAATCGCCGGATGCCTGAACTGTAAAGTTGGTCTATCTATATGGATGTGGCTATCTTTAGTGAGATCATACGAAGGGTATGTTATTAGTTTAGATCTAACCAATTTAATGAATTACTCCTAAAGGTTCACATCAAACTAGTGCTAGTTGATGCGAGTTACTTCGGAAACAAAAGGACTAAAGTCAAATTCATTTGGGGTATTCTCTCAATTCCAAAAAAAAGCAACCGGATCAAGTATGAGTTGTCGATCAGAACATATATGGATAGAACCTATAACGGGGGCTCGAAAAACAAGTAATTTCTGCTGGGCTGTTATCCTTTTTTTAGGCTCATTAGGGTTCTTGTTGGTTGGAACCTCCAGTTATCTTGGTAGAAATTTTATATCTTTATTTCCGTCTCAGCAAATCGTTTTTTTTCCACAAGGAATTGTGATGTCTTTCTATGGGATCGCGGGTCTTTTTATTAGCTCCTATTTGTGGTGCACAATTTCGTGGAATGTAGGTAGTGGCTATGATCGATTTGATAGAAACGACGGAATAGTGTGTATCTTTCGTTGGGGATTTCCTGGAAAAAATCGTCGGATCTTCCTCCAATTTCTTATAAAAGATATTCAGTCCGTCAGAATAGAAGTGAAAGAGGGTATTTATGCGCGTCGTGTTCTTTATATGGATATCAGAGGCCAGGGAGCCATTCCATTGACTCGCACCGATGAGAATT